TAAATCAAAAAGAGGAAAGGGCCCTTATTTTCATAAAAGAATTAATAAAAAGAATAAAAAAGGCTTCAAGATATAAGTACAAAAAAAGTGGTTCAGTAATCCAACCTTAAGCAGGAAAAATTTCATCTATTCTTTTTTGTATTATTTTGGCGATATGGCCGAGTGGTAAGGCGGGGGACTGCAAATCCTTTTTCCCCAGTTCAAATCCGGGTGTCGCCTGATCAATAAAAGACTCGAAATCTATTATTCAGTTCTGTTGATATATAACTTATAACTCAACCTTTTTCCCCGGCAGCAGAAACGGGTTGTGCATTAGGCCTGGGGTTTTATAAAAGATTGTAGTAAATCTTTGCATCTAGGATTAAAACGATTCTAATGGTGGAAGGGCTATCACGACTTCGAGAGCCCCCTCTATTATACTACTAATGTAGTGTATACTAGCTGAATCTTAAATTCCGTTGGATAGACCAGATACGAAATCTAATAAAATTAGCAGTTTCATTGTGTAAAGACCGGAAGAGCCTTTATATACATAAATATACTTAATAATAAGAGTACTTACTATATATCTATACAGACTCACGAGAATTTATGAGCGTTCACATTCAATATTAGACTGAGTGGAAAATAAAATTAACTTCTCTAGAGATAAAAACGGGCAAAAAGAACAGGCCCTTTTATTCCTATATGTTCCATTCGTAACATTCCCTTAAGGCGTAATTGCCTATTTTACTTGTGTTGAGTCTTTCCCAATTAGAAGTTGTATAGGAATTTAGTAGAAGTTATTGGGATTAGTTCATTAACAGTGTTCGGTCAGAGTCCCTTTTTGACTCTGCGCCGTTGATTCGACTATTATTAATGAGCAATAATGGAATAATTCCTTCATAGAGATAGGGGACATAATTCACATGGATATAGTAAGTCTCGCTTGGGCTGCTTTAATGGTAGTCTTTACTTTTTCCCTTTCACTCGTAGTATGGGGAAGAAGTGGACTCTAGAGGTACTACGAATTGAATTGATTTAGGAATCTCAAACCATATCAATTGTTTTATAGATCGTTCTGCAACATGTTTTGAATTATTTTAAAAATATCTTCATTTAGGACTTACCTTACATTGGATTCTAGTGGAGTAATGTATTTTATGAATAAAATTCTTTCAATCAAAGAGATATTTCCAGGATTCCCATATTAGTATCTCGAAAGCAAGGGGATACAGATTATTGTAATTTTATTCCAACCAAATCCGTCCTAAAATTTCTATTTCAATGAACGGGCTCTTCCTAGAATTTTAGTTTTAGATGGATACTAAAGAAGGCCCGACCCCCCTTTTTTTGTTTCCCTCTTTACTTTTTCCTGCTCAAAAAGAAAATTTTTAAGTGTATACACGATTTCTAGGAGAAAAAATTAGGCATAGTGGTTGTATAACGAGAGAGTATGCATAATAAGATCTTTACTTGGGAGTCACATATTGCGCACTTACCGATTCTTTTATTTTTTTCGAAATTACATTAAGGTTTTCAAGCATTAAAAATTTGTGAGGTTTATTATTTATTATACTTATTCATTCCCTTTTAAAATCCGAAGAAATGCCCATAGAACTCCTGTCAATGGATCAATCCAGTTTTTATTAGGAATACTATAAAAAAAAATATTATGGCTCTTTAATAGATGCCGCTAATGCTTTTTCCTTCGTTGATTCTTTCGATAGATCACGAGACGCAGATTACAAATAATAAGAAATCTCTAAATTAGAACTATAAAGTAAGACAAGAAAGTAAGACAAGACAATTTTTTAATATTGATCAAAAAAAAGATGTATAAAAAAAGACATTTGGTTCTATGTAAATTCCATATATTATCTTGATATTTACATTACATATATCAAGATAATATTGTAGATTGATCAACACGAAGTCCCTGTCTTTATTATAAAGTACAACTTTAGACACTACACTAAAAATAAAAATAATAGATATGGTAAGAAAGAAATATATATTTCTTTCTTACTATACTAGAATATCGGATCTGATAGAATACTGTCGATTCTAGTCCGCTCATTTCATTTAAGATGCCAAATTGGAATAATTTTCCCTTTTTTATTCAATCTTTGATAAGAACTCAGAAGTCAAGTTTCATTCAAATTAATTAATCCTTTTTATTTTGATTTTGACTTTCTGTTTTTACATAAATTATAAGCAGAAAAGCAGTAGGAACTAGAATGAACAGTGCAGTAGCAATAAATGCAAGAATATTTACTTCCATAATTTCATTTTTTTTTACTTCACAATAACTCGGGATTTAATCCCATAGAGATGATAAGCCTGTAAATTCAATGAATGAATTATCTCTCAATGATATTGAATCGGATCAATATCATGAATAACAATATCTGAGCTATCAAATAAATTCGTCGTCGCGAATTGAATAGTATAACATAGGAAGATCTTTTATCCATACTGAATCCAAAATAGGATTCCCAATCCAATCAAAAATTACTTT